TTATTTTTAGGGGAATAGATTACCTATTTTTTTTGTACCGCGTATGCTATTTTGACATATGACCTATCTCAAACTGAAAAAAACGAAGTGTTTTTTTTCAAAAAAATAATGAATTTAGGAGAATATTAACAATTTCATCGAAAACTTACAGCAGCTTGCCAAACAAAGGCTAAGAGAAAAAAGAATAGAGGTATAATAGGCATAATGTCTATGAGTGGATTGAAAAAAGCATAAGCCTCGGGCAATTTGCCGAAGAAAAAACTACTCGAACTCAAATAAGGGATAGAATTAAGACAAATACAGATTAAACTAAAGATATTAAGCATAACAAAAATTTCGTTCTTGTAGATTAGATAATTTGATTTTGATTGAGTCATTTTTATAATATTAAGGTCAAAATGAAAAAGGCAGGCCAAAAAATCCTTCTTTTTTTTTTTAACTCTCCCAAATCAAAAACCCTCTTTCAATTCTCAAACGAGAATACAAAGAATTTTACTTTCATACAATATCTTAATTGAATTCCATGTAATGATCAATTAATTTTTTTATTCTATTTCTCCATATATATAGAAGCCTAGCAACAATATATTACATACTAGAATTGACGAATAACCAATATTAATATTATATTAGTATTTATTAATGTTGAATAGAAATATAAATGGGGCGTGGCCAAGCGGTAAGGCAACGGGTTTTGGTCCCGTTACTCGGAGGTTCGAATCCTTCCGTCCCAGACCCTCAGAATCAAGTGTCAAATGCAGTTGGAAATAAAGATCTTTATTTTTTTAATTCAAGAATCAAGAATTTTTGGGTTAATCATTCATCTTATAGGCGATACTCCTACTATTTAGATAATTAGATAAATATGAAGTTCATATTAAAGTTAGTTCCTTGAAGGGTCTCTATTCTCTTCCCCAAAACCTAAAAAAAAAAAAAATGGTGTAGCCTAATTCTACATTTGATTTGCAATATACTAAGTAAGGCATAAAGCTTTTCATTTTATATGGATTTTGCTTTATTTAAGGTTCAAGTTCAAGCCAAGAACCTTTACGTCAATTCTATGGTAGATACGAAAAGATCAGACTTCCTATGATTATGATTTTTTAACTTCAATTTTTATGATATAAATCTTTGCTTTGGTACTCGAAGAAGTGTGATAAATTTATATATTATCGATAAACTTTCCAACCTTTATGGGTCATTGGAATAGTTTATTTTTATTTGATTTAATATATATTATATTTTATTCTGGAATTGGGAACTCATTTTATATTATATATATTATGTATTGTATTTCATTATATTCATATGATATGGAGTTAAAAATGGAATCCTTGCTGAGTGAGCCCTTTACAGAAAGTAAGGAAAGGAAAATAATTAATATAATATTAATTATATTAATTATATTAATAAAATGGATATAAAATAGAAAGCATATTGACCGACCATATGATGTATAATAAATACATATTATATAAAAATATCATAATACATATCAGTTGATCCAATGACTATTCATGATTTCATATTGAATCAATTCCATATCGGTTTTGAAATTAAATTAGAGAAATGTTATGGTAAAACTTCGTTTGAAACGATGTGGTAGAAAGCAACGTGCGACTTGAAGGACATGATTTACTGTGGATTTTAACATCCGCCATTTTCTATACGAATGAAGATGCTCTTGGCTCGACATAGTTTGTTCTGTTTTACTAGGAACCTAATTTGTGTTGGGTTCTAATCTAAAAAAAGTACATGATGAAGCTCGAGCAGAAAGTATTGATTCATTTACTGGGGGAAGAATCTAGGGTTAGTGACACTAAAAATCAATAAGTTGAACCAACTTTGTAAGTATATCCTCCATATATAAATTGAAAAGGGTTAAAATTCAAACAAGTTTTAAATTAAAAAAGTAAGTAAGATTTGTCGGAATTCGTAAAACTATTTCGATCATAAAGTGTATCACAAGGGAATCAATCTCTCATATTTCTTTCTATAGAAAGAAATATGAAAAAAGCAAAAGGTATGTTGCTATCTTTTTGAAAGGAGTAAGTATCGCCGAAGTAATGTCTAAACCCAATGATTTCACAAAACAAGGATAAAGGATTCCGGAACAAGGAAACACTCTTTTCAATTGTCTCAACAATTGGATCAAAATAAAATGTGGAATAAAAATTGATTTGAGACGAGACAGACAAAAGAGGTTAGAGACGGCTCAATAAATATCTAAGGATTTCCTCAGAATTAACCAACTTGAGTTATGAGTACGAATGAGATCTTTATTTTTTTTTCTTAAGGAAAGAGGAAGAAAAAACTACTTTAATCAAAGTCTAATTCATTATTTATTCATTATTTGATATAATTATATAGTATATAGTTGCCGTTATATACAGAAATTAGAATATACAGAAATTAGAATCATTTTTTCTCGAGCCGTATGAGGATAAAACCTCCTATACGTTTCTAGGGGGGGCATTGTTTATCTACATCTATCCCGATGAGCCATCTATCGAATCGTTGCAATTGATGTTCGATCCCGAAGAGAAGGAAGAGATCTTCGAAAGGTAGGTTTTTATGATCCGATAAAGAATCAAACCTATTCAAATGTTCCCGCTATTCTATATTTCCTTGAAAATGGCGCTCAACCCACAGTAACTGTTCATGATATTTTAAGGAAGGCAGAATTATTTAAAGAAGGAATATTGGATTAACTATTAATTTAATTAAAATTAAAGTCAAAAAATTTTTAATAAAAATAAAAAAGAGAGGGTCCTAGCATCTATCTTTGTGTAATTATTTCTCCAGAATTTTTTTGTTCTTTTTTTGCTCACTTATTATAATTTATTTTTTATTGTTGGAATATTTACCGACAAAGACGGGGTCAATTTAGGTTATTGTACCTCTATTGATTGAATCAACTCGATATTTTTCTATACTCTGCCTTTATTTATTTTTGCATTAAAATTTATTTTCTTACTTATATTGTGCCAATCCAACACAAGGCCTTAATTTTATTTATTAAGAATTTTTTTATCAGCATTCTATTCATATTGACAATGGCGTACCGAACAAATATAATTCGATCGTAGATAAATAAAATAGATTTGTTTATTCCTGCCCCATATTGCTTTTTTCTTTGCTTTATCCTTAGTCAAAAGTTAAATGATGTGTTTACTTAATTTACTGTCATACAAGACGTAATGGAATGGATCAAGTGTTTTTAATCCAATTCTACCTATATTTAGTGGATTGGTGTTTATAATTGATTAAAAAATTTTTCTTTTAATTTGATTTGTTGCTAGTTCAATGTTTTTATTTTGGCGGAATCCTGTATTGCAATCAATCCCATTTTTTTTTTTTTATCGTATCCACAATTCGGGTTGCTAACTCAACGGTAGAGTACTCGGCTTTTAAGTGCGACTATGATCTTTTACACATTTGGATGAAGCAACGAATTCGTCCAGACTATTGGTAGAGTCTATATAAGACCACGACTGATCCTAAAAGGTAATGAAGGAAAAAACAGCATGTCGTAATAATTTTTATTAAAATAGAACTTTTAATTTATCCTTACTTAACTGTAATATATTTTATATATGTTATTTTTGGAAGGAGACAAAGGAAATTCATATTTACAGTTGGGTCTAGTGAATAAATGGATAGAGTCTTTTAGGCCTAATTTTGGTAAAACAAAAAGCAACGAGCTTATATTCTTAAATTGGAATAATGACCCGATCTAATTAGATGTTAAAAATAGATTAGTGCCAGTGCGGAAAAAGGGTTTTCCGCGAGTGAATAATGGATTCTTTTTTTATTTATTTTTTTTATGAAATAAATCCTAACTATTCTCTATTTATAAGTTGGAAACGGATGTGTAGAAGAAACAGTATACTGATAAAGTAAAAAGTAAAGAGAATCAAAATTTTTCCAAAATCAAAAGAGCAATCGGGTTGCAAAAATAAAGGATTTTTTACTCTCTTGTAATTTTAACGAAGGAAAAACCCATTGTATAGAAAAGGAGAGGAAAGAGATCCTGTTGATTGGATTCTAGGTCTCCGGGGTATAGGTTCTTACTATTCTTACTATATATACTGTAAGTATTATATCTACATAATTATATACATAATTATATACCCTGTTCGGACCATATTGCACTATGTATTATTTTATAACCCCAAAAATGCCTCTTGTCCTATGTCTCTGTTTCAAGTCAAAAATTTAAATGGAAGAATTACAAGGGTATTTCAAAAAAGCTAGATCTCCGCAACAACACTTCCTATATCCGCTTCTCTTGCAGGAGTTTATTTACACACTTGCTTATGATGATGGTTTAAAAGGTTCAATTTTTTATGAACCCATAGAATTTATTGGTTATGACAATAAATCTAGTTTAGTACTTATAAAACGTTTAATTACTCGAATGTATCAACAGAATTTTTTGATTTATTCGGTTAATGATTCTAACCAAAATGGACTCCGTGGGCACATCAATTATTTTTATTCTCATTTTTTTTATTCCCAAATAGTATCTGAGGGTTTTTCAGTCATTGTGGAAATTCCATTCTCGCTGCGATTAGTATCTTCCCCCGAAGAAAAAGAAATACCAAAATCTCAGAATTTACGATCTATTCATTCAATATTTCCCTTTTTAGAGGATAAATTATCTCATTTAAATAATGTGTCAGATATATTAATACCCCATCCTATCCATTTGGAAATTTTGGTTCAAATCCTTCAATACTGGATTCAAGATGTTCCTTCTTTACATTTATTGCGATTCTTTTTACATAAATATCATAATCTGAATAGTTTTATTATTCTGAATAAAACTATTTATGTTTTTTCAAAAGAAAATAAAAGACTATTTTGGTTCCTCTACAATTCTTATGTATCTGAATGTGAATTTTTATTGGTTTTTCTTCGTAAACAATCCTGTTATTTACGATCAACATCTTCTGTAGCCTTTCTTGAACGTTCACATTTCTATGGAAAAATGGAAC